TACGTGTATACAAAGTATGAACGAGATGGATGCTTCTGGTCCTAACCATGCCTCTTTTCTTAGTCTTAGTCCCGATCCCGATAGGGGCAAGGGGCAATTTCTAACAAAGGTTTCGTGTTGTTGATTCCTAGACGTAGTGCTTCTTCCCCTATGCCGCCTATTGGGACTAATAGGGTTCGCCCACATTATAGAATAGAACCCACATAGGTCTAACCTTTCGCTCAATACTCGAATCAATCAACAATTGAAGCATCTGAGGTTGCATTAATCGGGGATACACGACAGAAGGAATTGCTCTTATGTTATTGAAAAACTTCACCTTCAACAAGCGTAGATTTTTTTCAAGAATCTTTTTTTTTTTTCTTTCAATCCCGAGTGTCTTTCTCCTAAGGGCGGGGCGGTAAAAAAAAGAATCAAATCACACCATCTCTGTAATAGGTAAAGGCCGCCCTTTCTCCTGAGGTTGTCGGAATTATTCGTAATAAGATGTTGGCTACAATTGAAAAGGTCTTATCAATAAAATTTTCATTTATCCGCGATCTAGGCATAGGCAGCAATCCATTCTAGAATTCTTTTCATTACCTCTCGCGAGAAAACGATCCCACAAACAAAGGAATTGGACAACGCAAAATACACATAAAAATATAAAAATACACAATCACATGAATGAAATAGAACAAAAAAAGAACCCTTTCTTTCTCTTGTTGCCGATCTGGATCTTTTCAGATCCAAATTTAGCTGCCGACTACCATTTTTTGGAACTATACCCTTTATCTTCATTATCATCTAAATCTTCATTATCATCTAAATCTTCATTTGCATCTAAATCTTCATTTGCATCTTCCTGAAAATCGTCCAAAAAAACGTCTACCCCTCTCTTCCCTCTCCGCTTGTTCGTAGACAAATGGAACCTCGCCCTTACTTAAAACGGAAAGGCGAGGCCATCTTATCTCATTTTTCTTTTATTTGTTAGACAAATAAATCATAGTCATTAGGATTTATTTTCAAATCCCTAGGGTCATACGGGGGACCGATAGAACCTGCTAAGAAAACACCGAGAATGAGAACGGTATAAAGCACTTTCCCGGGCAGGTGGCGTCGCGCTGTTAGGACGCAGAAATAATAGATATAGTGTGCGCCGGCCACAATGACCATGACCCCAAACATGGTCTTGGTGTCGCTGGGAAATTTGCCCTGCTCGCGACGGAACCTAAAAACGTCGTAGATCGCGACTAGAAAAGCAGCAAGGGTTCCCAGGAGGTAGAGGTGCCGTAGAATCGTCCCATCGACGAGCATTTTGCCCAGGAGAGATCCAATAGTCCGGATGCACAGCATCCCCACTTGCCAGCCTCGTGTCAGGCGGTCCTCTAAGAGGACAACCTGTTGGGCTAGGGAAAAGGAACCGGGTTCCATTTTCCCTAGAAGCTGTGCATATGGGTGCGGATTGACCCAGATTTCCGTGCAGTCCCGCAGGAGGTGAATCCATGCCTTGGACAGCCTTCTCTTCCAGGGCTCCAAGAACACCCGTTTTTCATTTTGCCAGATTTCCGTTAGGATTCCCCGTATGATTTTCGCTAGGGCCTTTAAAAAATCTTTTATTTTCAGAGGGCATTGGGCTAATGCCCTTATCAACTCCTTCATCAACTCCTTCCTTGTCGCAAGTCTGCCAGGTTCTTTTATAAAGGGTACCTCCATTTATCACTAATCAACGATAATTATCTATATTCCATTTATTAAACTAAACGACGAGATTTAGCACGGGATTTCGTATCGCTTTTGCTTAGAACAGCCTCTTTATCATAATTTCTGGTAGGTACAAATTCTCCCAATTTAAAACCTAGCATAGAGTGGGTTATAGGAATAGGCAAATGCACATGGATATAAATGGTGTGTGTATCCGACCATTGCAGCTATAATGGTGGATGCCCGCGACCATGTTTTTAGGGAATCTTTCTCGCCCTTACTTAAGGAAATATCAATAGAACTCAGGTCCCTGACGTCTGGGACCCTGATACCACCGTCGGAGAAACCGTAGAACCACCCCCACCACATAAAGCAATTTTAATGGGAGAAGAGGCTCCGTCCAAATGGAGAAAAAAAAAATAAAATGGATTCCTCCATTAATCAGGATTCCGACAAAGTGAGTGTGCCTTGGAAATTGGCCGTTTTCAAGGCGGAAACTCACAACGAAGTAGATCTCGTTTATAAAACAAGAAATCCACCCCAGTAGGAAGATTATTGCGAGAAAGTTGCGGTTCATGAGAAGTTTCCCTAGCAGAGGCAAAAAACCTTGCATGAATCGAACCCCCACTTTAAATCCTCGTGTGAGGCTGTCTTCCATAAGGATGAGTCGTTCGCCGAGGGTCAATGAACTCGGGTCCATTTCGGCTAGAAGACGAGCATATGGATTTTGGCTGTTCCAAATTAGGATGCAGTCACTAAGTAGCCCAAAGCCCTCTTTCGAGAGCCAGTCCTTCCAGAGATCAAAGAGGACCTCGGGGTCCATCCAGGAAGGTGTAAGAATGATTATAACCACCTGTACAATTCTTACCAAAGCCACCTGCACCACACGGTACCGAAATTGAACCCATACCCATATCAGGATAATTATCATTAAACGCACCATGAGGTAATCTCCTTTTTTTATCATTTAAATGTATGAATGTACGATTTACATCCAAACTAACCCCCGACCAATCTCACTGGAGAGATTCGGTTAGTCCTTCTTATTTATATATATATATCATACCAAGTCGTTATCTCGGTATGACTAGTCTAAATAATAATTGGAGTTCTTATTCTTTATCTATTTTTTTATCAATATTTTATGATTTTTTTATTTTGTTAAATGCTAAAATAGGGTGAATCGCAAAATTGCAATGAAATAATTTTTTTGTTTTGGTTGACCAAAAAAAGAACGGGGGGCCTTGGCATTTTTTTTGGATAGAAATGGAAGGACAGATAAATTTGTCGTTTTAGAATTGGAACGACTCGCCCGTTATTCGCTTTCGGGGCCATAATCCTTGTGTAGGAGAGATGGCCGAGTGGTTCAAGGCGTAGCATTGGAACTGCTATGTAGACTTTTGTTTACCGAGGGTTCGAATCCCTCTCTTTCCTCACCTTCCCCCAATTCGCCAATGCAATGTTAATGGCTACAATGTATCAAATAAAAATGGATATCATTATTTCAAGAATTCACCCTTTCTTGCGTATAGATTCTCTATTCCTAATTTCTGTGGCATTAATAAAATGCTGGAAAGAGCCTACAGGGATAAAGATTTCTTTACGGATCCATGATACATGAATGAGAGAAAAACCTCCGATCGCTTTAACTTAACTTCTGCCCACGAAAGGAGAGGTGCCCGAAACCTTATTTTGTTGTTATCTTAGTTAGGGTTAAATTTTACGAGAATAATATTCTACAACCAAAAATTCATTTATTTTCAAACCGACCCATTTTCTATCTATTATTTGCTTGACTAACCCCTTATATTGCCGTCGGTGAGTAGTCAAATGATTTGGCACTGCCTTACGGGGGGCCTTACGGGGGGCTGAATCAAGATAATTTTGAATCAGAGCTCTTGATTTTTCTTTCTCCCTTGCTGTAATAATATCTCGAGGTTTGCAACGATAGCTTGGTATATCGACTATGCGGCCGTTTACTAAAATATGTCTATGATTAACTAATTGTCGGGCTCGAGGAATAGTAGAAGCCATACCCAATCGAAAAAGGGTATTATCCAAACGCATTTCAAGTAATTGTAGTAAAACTTGACCCGTTGGCCCCTTGGCTTTTCCGGCGATACGAACGTATTTAAGTAATTGGCGTTCTGTAAGACCATAATGAAAACGCACTCTTTGTTTTTCTTCTAAACGAATACGATATTGAGATTTTTTCCTACTAGAGCGCGGTGGCGTTATAAAACTAGAATCCCTTCTAGAATCCCCTTTCCTTTTTTTGGGCTTTTTTTTTCTTCTAGTTAGTCCCGGTAAAGCCCCCAGGCGGCGTATTTTTTTGAAACGAGGTCCTCGGTAATGCGACATAAAAAGAAAACTCCCCCTTTTTTTAATAAACCTAAATTCAAACTGAACTCAATGATAAATGAAGCGAAAGCATTGAAATATTGTATTACTATTACATTGTAGTCGAAAGAATAATGAGATGAAGTCTAGCAATATCAATATTCGCACCTTTTTATTTTATATATAAAAAATCAAATTGAAAAGGGGAGCCCCCCTTGCTTTCTTTGGTAGGGGTCTAACTCCTTCTATTTTTATTCCTAATTGAAGTTCCTACGGCGGGTCATCGGCCCTTGGCCCTTGTCCAAGGGGGGGGCGGAGCCTTTTCCGCAGCCCTTTCAATCTTATGTGATTTTAAGCATTATCATATCAATTATGTTGTCAAAAAACGAAAAAAAGGCCGGCGCCGGCTATCGGAATTGAACCGATGACCATCGCATTACAAATGCGATGCTCTAACCTCTGAGCTAAGCGGGCTCAACATAGTATAAAATCGTATAAAATGGATATTAATTTCTCAACTATATCTTTACCAATAAACCAATAATCAATATCTTTATTTTAATTATAAAGACGTAAGCTTTTATTTTTATGTATTGAATTCTAAATTAATGGAATAATTGGCTATAGCGATTCACTATTAACTATATTCTATATTATGGTTAAATCTTAACCAGTTTTCTATTTTACTATATTCATATTAATTAATATTCATTCTATTATTATATATCAATAGCAATTTTCATCTTATATATTCTCAAAAAAAATTTTCTTATTTTTTTTTTTTTTACTCTAATCTCCATTTTTAGACTCTAATCTAAATTTTATATATTTCTATATTTGCTAAAGTAAATAGTAAATCTATTCTACTCTATTAAAATTATCTAATTCGAATACATTAATATTTCATTTTTTTTTTTAATAAATAGAAAATGAAATGCCCGTTTTATTTATCCCATTTGTTTGCATTTTTTTATGTCATATAGCATAGCAGTTGCTCTAAGAAAGGTAAGAAAAAAAAAAATGAAATTAACAAGAAAAAAAGCAATTCAGATCATAGTGAGATATCTCTACGTTTTCATTCGAAAAGTGAAAGCTAAAGATAAAGAAAAGACGAAAAAAGAAAGAAAGAGCGATCTCCTCGAGTATTCAAAATTAGATCTAAAAAATGAGAGGAAGGGGCATATATACCTTGTTGAATATATGGATCTATCCGTCTAGATTGCGTTGCGAGTAAAGAAAGGATAGAATCCTTTTGGACCAAAGATGTTCTTCGATAGAATAGAGATGAAAGAAAGCAGGCAATAAAAAAAAATGGAAGACCCTTCGATATAGGATAGGAATAGGTATCTATCGAATTCTACTGAATTCAAAGGTTCTAGCATAAATGAAAGAGAGGGGGAAGGCTCTCATAATGAGATCCTAATTTCAAAAATCTGAAAAAAAATCTCAACTCAAAACAAAAAGAAAGGGGGTATGGCGAAATTGGTAGACGCAACGGACTTAATTGGATTGAGCCTTAGTAGGGAAACTTACTAAGTGATAACTTTCAAATTCAGAGAAACCCTGGAATAAAAAAGGGGCAATCCTGAGCCAAATCCTCTTTTACGAAAAGAAAGAGGGGATCAGAAAGCGAGAATAAAAAAAGGATAGGTGCAGAGACTCAATGGAAGCTGTTCTAACAAATGGAATCGGCCACGCTGGCCTTGGTAAAGGAAGCCTTCTATCGAAACTTCAGAAAGGACGAGGGTAAACGTATATACATCTACGTACTGAAGGATTGCTTCAAAGGATTTCAAATGATTCATGAGGACCCGATTCCGTCTATATGAGGAATCTTTCTCTACATAAAGTAAAAGAATCGAATAGGCCCCATGACCCCACAGTCTGATGGATCCTTTGAATAACTGATTAATCGGACGAGAATAAAGAGAGAGTCCCGTTCTACATGTCAATAAGGGCAACAATGAAATTTAAAGTAAGAGGAAAATCCGTTGACCTTACAAAGTCGTGAGGGTTCAAGTCCCTCTATCCCCAAAAAGGTTCCTTTGACTCCCTAACTCTTGACTTTTGCCTTGAAATTGAAAAAGCAGTTTCAAAATTCGATATCTTTCTCATTTCTTATCCTTTTTGACAAAAGTACCCAATGGGCCGTTTTTTCCTCTTATCACAGGTCTTGTGGTATGGATGATAGACGTACAAAGGGGGTGGACCAGGAATCCTCATTTGATTTGTTGAAGGATTCAGAATCCATATTATTACATTACGCGTTTTGAAACTTACAAAGCCCTCTTTTTTTTTAGGATCTAATAAATTGGGGGCCTGGAAAAGATTTGAAATACTTTTTTCGTCATTTTAATTGACAGAAACTCAAGTCATCTAGTAAAATAAGGGATGCTGCATTGGAAATGGGCGGGATAGCTCAGCTGGTAGAGCAGAGGACTGAAAATCCTCGTGTCGCCAGTTCAAATCTGGTTCTCGTCAATTTATATGGGTCTCTACTTTATTGCTAGAGGGTCGCCAAGGGCCTGGAAATAGACCTCTTTTTTTTTATTTGTTCATACTGTGCTTCCTTTCACTCAAAAAGACTGTTAGTAAATCTTTTCTCTTTTCTACGTTTTCTACAAATTCTACAAAAAGGGGGTTTAAATTCTTACTTAATTGGTTGAAAGACCTAGCCAAAAATCGAGTCTAGACTAGTTGCATCGAGTCTAGAGTAGTTGCGTTGCGGGGTGGGAGTCGCCAAAATCCATCGCAGATAGAGTACAAATAGAATCTCGATCCTTTTTTTTTTTCATTTCTTTGCGTTTTCTTTCATAGTTTTCCCCCCGCATAACTTTCTAGAGCCTTTTTTTTTAAGCCCTGCGCGCGGTACAAAGTTTACAGAATACTTTTTTTTTAGTTTTAGTTCATCCTATATGGTTCGACTCATCCGAAATAAGTATCTTCCAAATCCAAATTTTAGAATCTCACTGAATTACTAATTGTCTTTTCTTTTTTGTATTTAGCCTACCCATAACACGACGGAGGCCTCGATTACTCTCTTTGATCCAGAAAAGGGCGTATAAGGATTCCTTGAATATCCGGAATTCTAGAAATGAGGATTTCTTTCTTTTCTTTTCATTCCATTTCAATGAGCGTCTTGTATTTCATAAAAATTGGGAGCAAGGTAATCCTTACGTAAGGGCCACCCTATCCAACTTTCCGGCATTAAAATACGTTTCAGCCGTGGATGATTATCATAAGAGATTCCCAACATATCATAAGATTCCCTTTCTTGAAAATCCGCACTTTTCCAAACCCAGAAAATGGACGGAATTCCAGGATTATTCCTTGGAAGAAATACTTTTATGCATACCTCTTCCGGTTGATCCACACCACATTCTACTCTCGTAAGATGGTACACACTAGCCAAGAGCCCGCCTGGTGCTACATCATAAGCACATTGGGAACGTAGATAATTGTAACCATATACATATA